TAATTCAAAATATTGTTTTGAATTTGCTGGGCTAAAATTTAAAAAATTATCATCCTGCTCTTGCTTTGCCTTGCTATTTTGATTTTCACTAAAATTGGGTTTTATATTCAAATTAAAAAAAAGTAAGTTGCTTGGGATAAACCAAGGTTTCTCTTTATATTTATGATATAGTATCACAAACTCTGGAAAGAAAAAAACTTTCGGATTTGAGATGAGGTGATTTAAAATTAAGAATTTTTCATTCATTCCCATCCAATCAAAAGATATTTCCATCCAATCAAAAAAGACCCTTTTGTAATTGATTTCGCAATTTGAATCAATTGGAAGATAAAAAATATGAAATTGATCCTTTATTTGGTCCTTATTAGGTTCAACCTGAATTTTTGTATTAAATTTCCACCCCAAATATTTTCTATCCGTATTTTTTTCCATATATATAATATCACTTTTTCCTAGATAATTCTTCATAGGAATATTCTTGAGTATGTTAAAAAAGTTTTCTTTATTTCTGGTGGAATTTTCCTGCTTCTTATTTCTTTCTAATGATGTTCTATAAATACAGGATTTCTTCTTAGTTTCAGAATGAATATATTTATATGATAAAAGATCATATCTATAGTTTTTTTCAAAATTATCCTCTTTATTTGATAATAAATAGACTTTCAAATTTTGTTTTTTTTTGTAATCAAAAAAAGGGTCTTTTTCATAGGAATACCATTTCTTTAAATCATTATTTTGAGAGGTATTTATCCCATTTCGCCATTTTTGGGGGACTAATCTAGACCATGTAATCTGAGATAAATCGTATTGATAATGACCTCTTAACCAGTTTTTCCATGGATTCATTCCATAATTTGGAAGTTTCTTATGTCTTATTTCGGAATCAAATATTCCTTGTCTTCCAAAAAAATCCTTTATTTCATTCTTAAGAAAAAAAGATGGTCCATTATATTGAAGAATAGATCTTACCTTATTGAAGTTAATTGCTTGGGTTTGTGATAATTTTAAAAATACATATTTTTGTGACAAGTAAGATAAATCAAAAAAAATATGTGACTTTCGCTTACTATTTCTAAGATTATCAAATATCTTTTTTATAGTCATAGGCGAAATAAAGTCAATTTTATTTTGTTTTGTTTTATTAATCCTTTCTTGATCTTGATTTCTTTTATTATTGTCAATGTATTTCTCAACAATTTTTTTTGTTGATTCCATAAAAAGGTATAGAGTGATTCTGCGCATATTAATGATACATAGAAAGATATCAATGTATATTTTTTCAATGCAAAATTGAATTAATAATTCAATATTTTTTCTTTTTAATAGTTTCCAAATTTTTGGGGGTGATTCTCCATTATTCTTTTTATTTTTTTTCATTATTTCTATTTGATTTCTGATTGTGTTTCTTCTATCAATTCTATGTTTCATTTCTTCTTTTGCCTGTAAATAATTTGTCCAACCTGTAGCTCGATTTTGACTAAGTGATTCATGAATTATCTTATTACTGATTATAGAATCATTTTCTGTTTGAGTTTGACTTGATTCATATATTTCTCTCGGTATAAATAATGGAATTTTTTTTCCTTTTAAAAGTTCTTTTATTATTTGTTTTACAAATAAAACAGCTTTTGTTTGTTTCTTTGTTATTTTTTTTAAAACTCTTCGAACTCTAAAATTGAATTTTCTGATTTCGACTTTATAGTCTATATCTTTAAAAATGGGTTCAAAAAAGGAAGGTGTTTTTCGAGGAGGCCCAAAAGGATATTCTGTTTCCATTCCCAAAACTGTTAAAAAACAAGAATCAAAATCATCCTGTTGCTTTCGATCGCTATCAGAGAGTCGTAGTTTAGATCTGTGCCAAGGTTTCAAATGAAAAGGATATAGGATTTTGATCTGAAAACCTTCTCTTAACCAATTTTTAGGAAATTCCGTTTTGGAGAATTGAAGACCATTATAGCTGCACTTTAGATAAATTTCTCTATTCCAATCTTGGAAATCCTCATACCATTCCGGAGATTGCCGTAATAAAATACGGCCAATATTCTTAACTATTATGAATAAGGGTAATTTAATATATCTTCTAAAAATTGATTGAGCTAGTAACAGAACACTTCTTGTTTTTTGTGCATATGGAATGTTATCCCAGAATTCCATTGCGTCTTCCTGGTTATTTTTTTTTATTTGGAATTGTTGATCTAAAATTTCGAATTCTGACTTTTTACCCAACCAATCTCTAATATTAAAAAAAAGTTTCATTAGGTTGGATATAGGAAAAGGAAAATCCTCCATTTTTTCCAAAAAAAGGGGGGAATGGGGATTTCCTTGAGAGGGCCCCCAAATAACCATTTTACGCCTTTGAACGCGCATAGATCCTTTTATTACGGCTCGACGAAAATCCGGTTCTTCTAAATAACTTATAAAACCCGAATCTCTATTAAATTTTGTATAAAGATTATAATTCTTGAAATGAGACTTCTGAAAACTTCGTCTGGAACGAGTT